AATGAATACACCCGTAACAAGTGCCTCTATGATTTCTGGTGGAATCGGAAAGCACTAAGTACAAGCAAGATACACAGTTGCCCCTTGGAAGTCTCAAGGGAATGTGACTAATGGAATATGTAGGAATAGTAAGACCTATTGTTGCCTTTCATAAACAAAAAGCAGAAAAAAAAATATACCATCAAGATATATAACTATCTATCACATACCCCTAATTTCCCATCTAAGCCTTACTGTCTCTACTTCTGTGAAATGTGAAACAATTGGAAGACACCCTATTACATTCTTGGCGGGGTTACCCCAACGAAAGCACTTTTTTCCACTTTTATTCTATAAAAGCCAATCACCCATACAATATTAATTGAAAACCTGAGCACTCAGAGACTCTCATGAGTTTGTATGGATACAAAGTATCTTCAGTTCTTTCCACAACTCCTAATTGGATTCCCCACCAGCCTACCCAATCTACTTCAAGACTCAGTCAGTAAACACTAGTAGGGTAAGGTAATTAGGAAGTATTTATAGTCCTTCCTATAACCCCTTCTTGGATCCTAGGAGCAAGGATTTACAGTCTCTTAGGAACCTTCCTTTGGATACACGGATTTGCGGTCCCTGACTTTCGTAGTTCTGAATCTCACAATTGAATCTTACTATGGATTTGATTCGATTGATAAATCAAATCAATGGCCTGAACGCATAGGGAATCCGTAATTAAGTGAGTATTTCTTTATTTATATTGGTAATTCATATTGGTATGGTACAGGTTTGGGTCACACCCCGATTTTTGAAGAAATAATTGAAAGTCAACCCCCCGATTCTTAAAATTGGGTATCGACAGTCCCCGCCCCTTACCTCTGCTTCTGCCAGGCAAGAATTTTGTGAGTTCTATTAGTTTAGTAGGGTAAGAAATTCCGAGTCTTTTGTTAATCAGGCGACACCCGGATTTGAACTGGGGAGAAAGGATTTGCAGTCCCCCGCCTTACCACTCGGCCATGCCGCCAAAACGATACAAAATAGATATAGATGGAAATATTCTGGGGAATTGCTGAACCATTTCTTTTTTTTGATTGGATCCTGTTGTTCTCTTAGATTGATTGTATTTCAAAACACACAACACCTAAATAAAAGCTTTCCCCTTTTTTTCTATTGAAAGAGAAAAATGGATTTCCAGTCACAGAATCCAAAATTCAGAGCAAATTGGAAGCATTAATGACTGTGAATTCATGAATGGTTCTTGGATTTTGATCTCCAATTTGGTTTCCTTAATAACATAAGGAGATCAAATTGATATACGACTAATCAGTCTCAATTCTTTATCCATAATTAATCCTTTTCAATTTCAATTATAACAACAATTATGTGTATATGTAAACCCCAGAACAGAAATTCTTACACGGATACCTAGTCAGGTATCTTATCTACATATTCCTATTAGGAAATCGTCGTGCTTGCATTTTTCATTGAATATATTGAATATAAAATAGAAATTTGGATATAGCACGACCTATGTTGCCTCAAGGGAACTTCGATAAAAGATGGGATATACGGATAGCTAGATAGTTATATCTGCATGTACTTAATAAATATGACTTCTCTTACGCACTTCAATCGTATTCTACTAATTAACAAATGGGTAGAAATATCTTTTCTCTCTGCGAATCATTTTTTGAACAACGGAATCGATGAAATAAATTAAGTGCTAAAATCAAAGTCAACTCTAGACGGTTCCTGATTATTCTGTCTTTATCTCACTCATAGAGAACAGATTCAATTCCGAATCCATTTATGGTACCCAATCTGATCGTAATATCATAAGGTAGAAATTGGATCTATTTTGATATTCTATACAAGACTCCATAAGTCTAAGTGGCAGAATTTTGTTTCCAGGAATGTTTTATCAATTCATTTCCATTTGTATCTGTCGCAAATTCGAATTTGAGTCACATTTTTTTTGATTCCTCCGTTCATACGTATTTAGTACATATATATATGTATATGGGGTTGGATAAAATTTCATGTTGTTCAAATGAGCAAAATATACATTCCATCGTTGCTAGATCAATCTATATGGTTCAACGAAGAGTGAGCCAATAGTTGGATTTTTTCGATAAACGGAAAACTTAAGATGTTCCGGGATGGAAATGAGGGAATGTATACAATACCAGGGTTTAGTCAGATACAATTTGACGGATTTTGTAGGTTCATTGATCAAGGCTTGATGGAAGAACTTCATAAGTTTCCAAAAATTGAAGATACAGATCAAGAAATTGAATTTCAATTATTTGTGGCAACATATCAATTGGCAGAGCCCTTGATAAAAGAAAGAGATGCTGTGTATGAATCACTCACATACTCTTCTGAATTATATGTATCCGCGGGATTAATTTGGAAAACCGGTAGAGATATGCAAGAACAAACCGTATTTATTGGAAATATTCCTCTAATGAATTCCCTGGGAACCTCTCTAGTAAGTGGAATATACAGAATTGTAATCAATCAA